GAAAACGAATATTTTCCTAAAGCCTATGATCCTTTCTTAAGTGGGCCCTATCGCTTAACAATGACAAAAATGATTTCACCTTCTAAAGATAAGGGGTCTATAGAAAATTTAAGTGAAACCTTTGATATAAATCGGATTTATGCTAACCTTTTTGCAGATCCCGATTACCAAGAATTTGAGGGGCAAACCGATGCATTTGATAAAAAACCTTTTTTAATCGAAATGGAGAATTTAACTGGCAAATTTGATAGACAACTAAAATTGACTAAAGAAAAGGAAAGATTTTTCAAATTTTTATTGAATGCCATTAAAACCCATACTAATAATGCAGAAGAATCTATTACAGAATCTAATGCAAAAGAATCTATTACAGAATCTAATGCAAAAGAATCTATTACAGAATCTAATTATAATGCAGAAGAATCTATTACAGAATATAATGCAGAAGAATCTATTACAGAATATAATGCAGAAGAATCTATTACAGAATCTAATGCAGAAGAATCTATTACAGAATCTAATGCAAAAGAATCTATTACAGAATCTAATTATAATGCAGAAGAATCTATTACAGAATCTAATGCAAAAGAATCTATTACAGAATCTAATTATAATGCAGAAGAATCTATTACAGATTCTATTATCAGTAAAAAAGTCCCCCGATGGCCAGACAAATTAATAACCGAATTTGACCAACAAGTTCAAGAAGGCATTGAAAACGGGGCAGTGCCAGTCGAATATCAAATTCGCTCAAGAAAAGCCAAATACGTAAAGGTTTTGATTCCTACCGAAGAAGAAGAAAAAAAAATTGAAGAAAAAGAAAATGAAGAAAAAGAAAATGAAGAAAAAGAAAATGAAGAAAAAGAAAATGAAGAAAAAGAAAATGAAGAAAAAGAAAATGAACATGAACAAAAGGAGCATAAACAACATAAACAAAAGGAGGATAAACAAAATGGACCTGAACAGAATTCTTACAATTCTAATAGCAGTGGTGATACTGATACAGAAGATGAGATAAAGGAAATTATTTTGCCAAGTTATTCATACCAATCGGACTTTCGGCGAGGACTAATTAAAGGTGCTATGCGCGCTCAAAGGCGTAAAACTTTAATTTTTGAACTGTTTCAAGCAAAGGCGCACTCTCCCCTTTTTTTGGATAGAGTCAAAAGACTCCCCCGCCTACCGTTTGATATATCCAAATTTTTTAAAGTTTTTTTTACAAATTGGACAGACAAGGGGATAGAATCCGAAATTGTCGAGTATATAGACGTGGAGTATATAGACGAAGAAGGAAAAAAAAAAAAAAATGAAAATAGTCTAAACGAGGAAGAAAGGCGGATGGAGATATCGGAGGGATGGGATAATATCATATGTGGGCACATAATAAGGGGATTCGCGTTAATAACTCAATCTATTCTTAGAAAATATATTGTATTGCCTTCATTGATAATAGCAAAAAATATTGGACGTATATTATTATTTCAATCTCCTGAATGGTTTGAGGATATACAGGAATGGGAGCGCGAAATGCATGTTAAATGTACCCATAATGGTATCCAAGTATCGGAAACAGAATTTCCAATAAATGGGTGGGCAGAGGGTATTCAGATAAAAATCTTATTTCCTTTCTACCTGAAACCTTGGCACATACGACCCTCTGATAGAAATCTAATCGAAGAGGAAAACCAAAAAGATGAGTTTTGTTTTTTAACAGTTTGGGGACGGGAAACTAACCTTCCTTTTGGTTCTCCCAGAATTAGAAAAGGAGATTCTTTTTTTGACCCCATTTTTAAGGAACTACAACCAAAAATAGAAAAATTAAAAAGGGCGTATTTAGATTTCTATTTATATTTATTAGGAAAAACCAAATTAGTTTTAAAAGAAACAAAAAAATTAATTATTGACATTATTGAAAGGTTAGTATTTATAACAAGAATACTAAAACAAAAAGTACTCTCAAAATTCAACCTAATTTTTAGATTAATAAAAGTATCAGACTCGAATGAAATTAAAAACGAAAAAGATTCTAGAAGCAGCAATCAAATAATTCATGAATCAGTTAGTCTATTTCAATCTCAAAATTGCAAAAATTATGCACTAATAAAAAGGGAGGATCTAACAGGTAGAACAAGGACAATTAAAAATAAAATAGAAAGAATTACAAAAGAAAAAAAAAAAATAACCCCATCCGGCGTATATATTAATCCTACCGAAAAAGGGTATAATGCTAAAAGATTCGAATGGACAACAAATATTTGGCAAATATTAAAAAGAAGAACTGTCCGATTAATCTCTCAATTAGATTGTTTTATAAAAATTTTCCTTGAAAAAGTATACATAGATATTTTTTTAGCTATTATTAATATTACCAGACTCAATATACAATTTCTTTTTGAATCGATAAAAAAAATGCCGGATAAGCCCATTAATGAAACAAAAGAAGAAAGGCTTAATAGAAAAAATAAAAATATAATTAACTTTATTTCAATTAATATTCTTAGAAATAGGAAAAATTTACATAGTTTTGGGGACTTATCCTATTTGTCACAAGCATATGTATTTTTTAAATTATCACAAACCCAAGTTAGTAACAAATTAAGATCTGTTTTTCAATATAATGGAATGTCTTTTTTTATTAAGGATGAAATAAAAGATTCCTTTGAAACACAAGGAATACTTGATTCTAAATTAAGTCATAAGAAACGCCCGGATAATAAATGGAAAAACTGGATAAGGGGACATTATCAATACAATTTGTCTCGTCTTAAAAGGTTTAGAAGGTGGAAAAAGATGAGAAATTTCATTAATCTACGTTATAGAAAAAAAAAAAAAAAAACCAAGCGGGATTCATATGAAAAAGTTCAGTCCATAAAGGGGGGTAATTCTAGGAATTCTAAAGTAGATTACTTAGTGAATCAAACAGTGAATCAAAATTTTCAAAAAAGCTCTAAATATGATCTGTTATCATATAAATCTATTAATTTGAATTATGAAAATAAGAGGGACTCGCCTATTTCTAAATCAAGCTCGCAAGTCCAATTAAAAAAGAACGAAGATATTTCTTATAAATCCAACACTCATAAAGAGAATTTTTCTGATATATATATATGGAGAAGTTTCCCTATTCCTATTAAGAATTATGAAAATATTAATTATACACAAAAAGATCGCGATAGAAAATATTTGGATTTTAATTTTCAAAATCCAAATTGGGATCTTAGACAACAACTTATTATTGAGTCCTACATCAGAATGGATATCACGAGTAATGAAAATACTCATATTGATACTAACAATTATCAATATCCAATTTTTGAAAAAATTGATAAAAAAAAGCTTGTTTATCTTAAAATTCCGCAAAAGCTCCAAACCAATTTACCAAAACCCCGAAAAGGTTTTTTGGATTGGATGGGAATGAATGAAGAAATACTAAAACGTCCCATCTCACACCTGGGACTTTTTTCCTTCCCAGAATTTGTCCTACGCTATAGTCTATATAAACTAAAACCGTGGGTTATACCAAGTAAAATCCTTCTTTTAAATTTGAATCTAAATGAAAATGATCTTAGTGAAAAGAAAAACATCGAAGGAAACCAAAAACAAAAAGGGGAATCCGTTTCAAATAAAGAAATAAAGAATCAAAATCGAAATCAAAAAGATCAAAAAGAAAAAGAATCGGTCGAAAGCAAAAGAGATCTTAGATCAAATGTACAAAAACAAGGGAATGCTGAATCTGTTCCTTCAACAAACCACGAAAAAGATATTGAAGACCCTTCCCCCCAAAAAATGAAAAAGAGAAAGAAAAGTAAGCTAGAAAAAGAAATAGATTTACTCCTAAAACCTTTTTTAGTTTTTCAAATTACCTCGCGCAGTACTTTGGCTAAAAGAATTATGAATAATATAAAAATATATTCTTTCCTGCTTGGACTGCCAAATCCACGAGAAATTACTATATCCTCGATTCGAGGAGGAGAAATGAGTTTGGATTTAATGTGTATTCGGAAGGATGTAAAGCTTATAGAATGGATCAAAAGCGCGTTCTTTATTATCGAACCCACACGCCTGTCTGTAAAAAATGATGGACAATTTATTATGTATCAAACCTTAGGTATTTTGTTGGTTCATAAGATTAAGCACCAAATTAATCAAGGATATAGAAAACAACCCTATGTTGATAAGAATGGTTTTGATTTACTTGTTCCCGAAACCATTTTATCGCATAGACGTCGTAGAGAGTTGAGAATTCTAATTTCTTTCAATTCAAAGACTTGGAATAAAAATCCAATATCTTCGACTGAGAACAATTGTAGTCAATCTTTGGATTTGGATAAAGAGAACCCTCTTAATCTTAATAAAGATAAGAATGAATTAATTAATTTCAAATTTTTTCTTTGGCCTAATTATCGATTAGAAGATTTAGCTTGTATGAATCGCTATTGGTTTGATACAAATAACGGCAGTCGTTTCAGTATGTTAAGGATACAGATGTATCCGCGGTTGAAAAGTCGTTGATAGCCCATTTTTCCTATATATGCTATACCCTACGGGGTATATGAAAGTAAAGAGATTGACACGCCCCACCTTCCATGCCATTCTAATATATAATACGAAGACTAAAACCGCTGAGGTATCAATTAGGCCTACAAATCAATTAACAAAATCTTCTTCATTTTAGGCCTAAATTATGCCATGCAAAAATGAACCCCCTTCCTTCTTTCTTCTTTTTTTCTTTTTCAGAATAAATTAAATTGAAACCTGGATGGATTAATATGACCTGGGTGGATTAATATGAGTTGATAAAATTAGGAGTTCATAAAGAAATTCAGATTATTGTATATAACACATTAAAATTACTATCATTATTATTACTCATCGATAAAATCCGTATCTGTAAAAGTGGAAGAGGGAAAATCTTTTATGGTAAAAAGTGCATTCATTTCGGTTATTTCTGAAAAAGAAAGAAGGGGGTCGGTTGAATTTCAAGTATTCCGTTTTACCAATAAGATACGGAGACTTACTTCACATTTGGAAGTGCATAAAAAAGACTATTTATCTCAGAGAGGTTTGCGAAAAATTTTAGGAAAACGTCAACGGCTGTTGGCTTATTTGGCAAAAAAAAATAGAGCACGTTATAAAGAATTAATTGGTCAGTTGAGTATTCGAGAGGCAAAAACTCGTTAATTGGAAGAATCATTTTAAGTACTTTTTCCTATTTGGTATTTGGATAAACTTCTTTTCACTTTCAGCAATTCATGGAAAAATGAATGGGTAAAAAACTTATGACTGTACCAGCTACAAGAAAAGACCTTATGGTAGTCAATATGGGGCCTCACCACCCATCAATGCATGGTGTTCTTCGACTCATCGTTACTCTAGATGGTGAAGATGTTATTGACTGTGAGCCTATATTAGGTTATTTACACAGGGGGATGGAGAAAATTGCGGAAAATCGAACAATTATCCAATATTTGCCCTATGTGACGCGTTGGGATTATTTAGCTACTATGTTCACGGAAGCAATAACTGTAAATGGGCCCGAACTATTAGGAAATATTCAAGTACCTAAAAGAGCTAGTTATATCAGAGTCATTATGTTGGAGTTGAGTCGTATAGCGTCCCATTTGTTATGGCTTGGCCCTTTTATGGCAGATATTGGTGCACAGACCCCCTTCTTCTATATTTTTCGAGAAAGGGAATTGATATATGACTTATTCGAAGCAGCTACTGGTATGCGAATGATGCATAATTATTTTCGTATCGGAGGAATAGCTGCTGATCTACCTTATGGCTGGATAGAAAAATGTTTGGATTTTTGTGATTACTTTTCAACGGGGGTTGCTGAATATAAAAAGCTTATTACACGGAATCCTATTTTTTTAGAACGGGTCGAAGGCGTGGGCGTTATTCGCGGAGAAGAAGCACTAAATTGGGGTTTATCGGGCCCAATGCTACGGGCGTCCGGAATCCAATGGGACCTTCGTAAAGTTGATCATTACGAGTGTTACGATGAATTTGATTGGGAAGTTCAATGGCAAAAAGAAGGAGATTCGTTAGCTCGTTATTTAGTACGAATCGGTGAAATGACAGAATCAATAAAAATTATACAGCAGGCTCTGGAAGGAATTCCAGGAGGGCCCTACGAGAATTTAGAAATACGACGTTTTGATAGAGTAAAAGATTCCGAATGGAATGATTTTGACTATCGATTTATTAGTAAAAAACCTTCTCCAACCTTTGAATTGGCAAAACAAGAACTTTATGTGAGAGTTGAAGCCCCAAAGGGGGAATTGGGAATTTTTCTGATAGGAGATCTGAGTGTTTTTCCTTGGAGATGGAAAATTCGCCCGCCGGGTTTTATCAATTTGCAAATTCTTCCTCAGTTAGTTAAAAGAATGAAATTGGCTGATATTATGACGATATTAGGTAGCATAGATATCATTATGGGAGAAGTTGATCGTTAAAAATGATAATGGATACAACCGAAATACAAGCTATCAATTCGTTTTCCAGATTAGAATCCTTAAAAGAGGCCTATGGGATTATATGGCTACTTGTCCCGATTTTTACTCTTGTATTAGGAATCACAATAGGTGTACTCGTAATTGTTTGGTTAGAAAGAGAAATATCTGCAGGGATACAACAACGTATTGGACCTGAATACGCTGGTCCCTTAGGAATTCTTCAAGCTCTAGCAGATGGTACAAAACTACTTTTCAAAGAGAACCTTATTCCATCTAGAGGAGATGGTCGTTTATTTAGTATCGGACCATCCGTCGCAGTGATATCGATTTTACTAAGTTATTCAGTAATTCCTTTTGGATACCACCTTATTCTAGCCGATCTTGGTATTGGTGTTTTTTTATGGATCGCTATTTCAAGTATTGCTCCCGTTGGACTTCTTATGTCGGGATATGGATCAAATAATAAATATTCCTTTTTAGGTGGTTTACGCGCTGCTGCTCAATCAATTAGTTATGAAATACCATTAACTTTATGTGTATTATCAATATCTCTACGTGTGATTCGGTGTCGTCTAATTAGGTGAAATACTCAATTGTTCCTAGTTCTTTTCTTTCTAATTTCTGAGAAGAGGGTCAAGGTTAAATAATTTTTTCATCTTTTTTAGGCATCATTTGGGTTGATGAACTAAAGCAGATAGTTATATGAGTGAAAGAAAACGGCTTGCAAATTTGCAGTAAAAAGATTAAGTCTCATTTCCTATGTACAAGAATTAATTATTAATTAAAACTAAATAAAAGCAGGAGAGGCCGGTTGCCCCAAGATTGGTTGCTTAGTTATCATCACTTGAAGCGGGTTTAAATGGGAGGTTGAACAAAATTGAGTGGATGGTTAGAAAGACCAAAATACACAAAGGATTAGTAATGGATATTCTCTAAATAATTTAAGAGGATATTTCTGCCCATAAACGGAATTCGAATTGGGACTTTAAGTTAGTAGAAACGATCAAGAAGTACTACCCACGATTCCGACCTAGAGTATGTTCCTATCCACCAAGTAAGTAAATAACTATCAAGAACGAAGTAATCTTTTATTTGGAGTAAAATCCCTTTTATGAGAAAGGAGAATAGGAACGAAATAAAATAGAATAAAAAAATAACGAAATAAAATAGAATAAAATAATTAAAAAAATCCTTTTCTTCTATCTTTTCGTTAGTTAGAAAGAGAGAACTCTTGGTATGATTCATAAATTAATGGAATGTTTAATTCTTTTTCGTAATTGAAAAAAATAGGTTGAAATACCTATATGATGTTGTTACAAAAAGGTTTTTATTCAAGGATTAAGTTATTGATTAACAAACAAAAATGACATTCCTAAAAAGAAAAGATGAGATTAATTCAGAAGCACCTTTTTTTAATATATATATTTAATATATATAATATATATTAATAATATATATTATATTTAATATATTTTAAATAAAAAATATAGCAAACAGAATTCCGTTGGTCTAATTTGGGGAACTTGGGATAAGTTTTGACTCTATCCTACAAAAAAAAAAAACAAAAAAAATATAAAGATAAAGATACATAATAATTAAATGTCCTTAGATTTATTTGTGACCCTTGAGGAGCCGTATGAGGTGAAAATCTCACGTACGGTTCTGTAATAGTGGTAAGAACAGCGATGTTCTAATCAACTATGATTATCTAACAGTTCAAGTACAGTTGATATAGTTGAAGCGCAGTCAAAATACGGCTTTTGGGGGTGGAATTTGTGGCGTCAACCTATAGGGTTTCTCATTTTTCTAATTTCTTCTCTAGCTGAGTGTGAGAGATTACCTTTTGATTTACCAGAAGCAGAAGAAGAATTAGTAGCAGGTTATCAAACCGAATATTCAGGTATCAAATTTGGTTTATTTTACGTTGCTTCATATCTGAATCTACTAGTTTCTTCGTTATTTGTAACAGTTCTTTACTTAGGAGGTTGGAATCTTTCTATTCCATACCTATTCGGTCCTAAAATTTTTGACATAAATATAAATAAAGTAGGTAAAGTTTTTGGAACAATAATCAGCATCTTTATTACATTAGCTAAAACTTATTTGTTCTTGTTCATTCCTATTGCAACAAGATGGGCTTTACCAAGGTTGAGAATAGACCAACTATTAAATCTTGGATGGAAATTTCTTTTACCTATTTCTCTAGGTAATCTATTATTAACAACTTCGTCCCAACTTCTTTCACTGTAAACAATTACAATATTCTATATTCACCATTTATCTCAAACAAGAGAAAGAAACAAGTCTACAATTTTTTTCTTTATACACATTCACGATATGTTTCCTATGCTAACTGAATTCACAAATTATGGTCAACAAACAATACGAGCTGCCAGATACATCGGTCAAGGTTTCGCGATTACCCTGTCTCACGCGAATCGTTTACCTATAACTATTCAATATCCCTACGAAAAACTAATCACGTCGGAACGTTTCCGGGGCCGAATTCACTTTGAATTTGATAAATGCATTGCTTGTGAAGTATGCGTTCGTGTATGTCCTATAGATCTACCCGTTGTAGATTGGAAATTGGAAAGTGATATTCGAAAGAAACGATTGTTTAATTACAGTATTGATTTTGGAATCTGTATATTTTGTGGTAATTGCGTTGAGTATTGTCCAACAAATTGTTTATCAATGACTGAAGAATATGAACTTTCGAGTTATGATCGTCACGAATTGAATTATAATCAAATTGCTTTGGGTCGGTTACCAACGTCAGTAATTGATGATTACACAATTCGCACAATTTCGAATTCGCCTCCAATATAAATCAAATATAAAATAGTTAAACTTAAACCTCTCAATTCAAAAAAATCCCCAATTAACAATTCAATTTAAAAATTAATTATTTATGAATAATAGTTAATTATTAATAATAATAATAATATTAATAATAAAATAAATTTTAAATAACTGAAATTAACTATTAAGGTTTAGGTTGGATCTATAAAATAAGGCTTTTCAAAAATAGTTTAAACTTGTCATTTAATTTTTATTCAAAATGTATTTCTATATTTATAGTTCTATATTTATAGAAATATTTATATTAGAGTAATATATATATATTTTTTTTCAAACTTTTTTCCAGATATTGAATGATTAGGGCTAATAATACTATATATATCAACCCGCCCGCACCTGTTCAAATTTTATTTATTTAATTAAGTTTAAGTTAAGAAGTATCAGAAAGATAAAAAAAGGGAGTTACTTCTTTTTTCCTGGTCAGGTCAATAAAATCATGAAATATTTCGATTTTTTTATGGATTTACCCGGGCCAATGCATGATTTTCTTTTAGTCTTTCTGGGATCGGGTCTGATATTAGGAAGTCTAGGAGTAGTATTACTTCCCAATCCAATTTTTTCTGCCTTTTCGTTAGGATTGGTTCTTGTTTGTATATCCTTATTCTATATTCTATTGAGTTCTTATTTTGTAGCTGCCGCGCAACTACTTATTTACGTAGGGGCTGTAAATGTTTTAATTCTTTTTGCTGTGATGTTCATGAGTGATTCAGAATATTACAAAGATTCTCGCCTCTGGACTGTTGGGGATGGGGTTACTTCGGTGGTTTGTACAAGTCTTTTTATTTCACTAATTACTACTATTCCAGATACGTCATGGTACGGGATTATTTGGACTACAAGATCAAACCAGGTTCTAGAACAAGATTTGATAAGCAATAGTCAACAAATTGGAATTCATTTATCAACGGATTTTTTTCTTCCATTTGAACTCATTTCACTAATTCTTTTAGTTGCTTTAATAGGTGCAATTGCTGTAGCTCGTCAATAAAAAATCAGCAATTAAAATATTCCATGCTTGTTATATGTGATTCAATCAAATCAATTGAATTGTTATTTAGATTGAAATGAATGAGATTACTAAGGAGTTGCTTAATGATGCTCGAACATGTACTTGTTTTGAGTGCCTATTTATTTTCTATGGGTATCTATGGATTGATCACAAGTCGAAATATGGTTAGAGCCCTTATGTGTCTTGAACTTATATTGAATGCAGTTAATATCAATTTTGTAACATTTTCCGATTTTTTTGATAATCGTCAATTAAGGGGAGAAATTTTCTCAATTTTTGTTATAGCCATTGCAGCCGCTGAAGCAGCCATAGGGCTGGCTATTGTTTCATCAATTTATCGTAATCGAAAATCAACTCGTATTAACCAATCGAATTTGTTGAATAAGTAGTATTAATCAGAAGAATTCGAATATTCGTAAAGAAATGAAAATTTAAGGTATAATCTTCTCTGCAAAGGAAACATAAACAGAAGAAATCAAAGTATTTTGGCCCTTTCTTTTATAATAAAGCAGTCCAGAAGTAAGTTGATTAGAAAAATTCTGATAACTTGTTGATTTACCTGGTATCTAAATATAGGATTTGTTTAGAAGCTTACTAGGTCGAAAATTTATAACGTTTAAAAATGTATAGATCCAATGTCACATTCAGTAAAGATTTATGATACATGTATAGGATGTACTCAATGTGTCCGAGCCTGCCCCACCGATGTATTAGAAATGATACCTTGGGACGGCTGTAAAGCTAAACAAATTGCTTCGGCTCCAAGAACGGAAGACTGCGTTGGTTGTAAAAGATGTGAATCCGCCTGTCCAACGGATTTCTTGAGTGTTCGGGTTTATTTAGGGGCTGAAACAACTCGCAGTATGGGTCTAGCTTATTGATACGTTCCAATAAACTCTACTTGAATCCATTTTATTTATTTTTTTTTTTACCGACAAGACCCGTGCTCAAGATATTTTTATTTTTGAGCACGGGTCTTTCTGGTCCAAGCGCATCTTGTCTTTACCACGAATTTTTTTCCTTGGTTAACAATAATTGTAGTTTTTCCAATATCTGCGGGTTCATTAATTTTCTTTCTCCCCCATAGGGGAAATAGGGTAGTTCGGTGGTATACTATATGTATAGTTATTTTAGAACTACTTCTAACGGTGTATACATTCTGTTATCATTTCCAACCGGACGATCCATTAATTCAACTATTGGAGGATTATAAATGGATCCCCCTTTTTGATTTCCATTGGAGATTGGGAATAGATGGACTTTCTATAGGACCCATTTTACTAACGGGATTCATCACCGCCTTAGCTACTTTATCGGCTTGGCCTGTTACTCGAGATTCTAGATTATTTCATTTCCTGATGTTAGCAATGTACAGTGGTCAAATAGGATTATTTTCTTCTCGCAACCTTTTACTTTTTTTTCTCATGTGGGAGTTAGAATTAATTCCCGTTTATCTACTTCTATCCATGTGGGGGGGAAAGAAACGTCTGTACTCGGCTACAAAATTTATTTTGTACACAGCAGGGGGCTCCATTTTTCTCCTAATGGGAGTGCTGGGTATAGGTTTATATGGTTCTAATCAACCAACATTAAATTTTGAAACATCAGCTAATCAGCCGTATCCTGTGGTCTTAGAAATACTATTTTATATTGGATTTTTGATTGCTTTTGCTGTCAAATCGCCGATTATACCCCTACATACGTGGTTACCAGATACCCACGGAGAAGCACATTACAGTACTTGTATGCTTCTAGCTGGAATCTTATTAAAAATGGGAGCGTATGGACTGGCTCGTATCAATATAGAATTATTATCTCATGCCCATTATCTATTTTCCCCTTGGTTAGTGATAGTAGGCGCAATCCAAATAATTTATGCAGCTTCAACATCCCTTGGCCAACGGAATTTAAAAAAAAGAATAGCCTATTCTTCTGTATCTCATATGGGTTTCCTAATTATCGGAATTGGTTCTATAACTGATACAGGACTCAACGGAGCTCTTTTACAAATAATCTCTCATGGATTTATTGGTGCTGCACTTTTTTTCTTGGCAGGGACAACTTATGATAGAACACGCCTTATTTATCTTGACGAAATGGGCGGAATAGCTATCACAATGCCAAAAATATTCACCATGTTTAGTAGCTTTGCGATGGCTTCCCTTGCATTACCGGGTATGAGTGGCTTTGTTGCTGAATTGATAGTATTTTTTGGAATAATTACGAGTCACCAATTTTTTTTAATGCCAAAAATACTAATTACTTTTGTTATGGCAATTGGAATGATATTAACTCCTATTTATTCATTATCTATGTCACGTCAGATGTTTTATGGATATAAGCTTTTTAACGTTCCAAACTCTTATTTTTTTGATTCTGGACCCCGAGAGCTATTTCTTTCGATTTCCCTCTTTTTACCCGTACTGGGTATTGGTATGTACCCCGATCTCGTTCTTTCACTATCGGTTGACAAGGTTGAAGTTATGCTATCTAATTCTTTTTCTAAATAGTTTTTTGCTATTCATGATTTTAAAACCTTTCACTTTACAATGAAAAAGTTGTAGAATGAAAAAAGAGAACTTTTCCTTCTCGCAAATTTCTAAAATTTATAGCTAAAAAAAAAAAAAGAATTTGAACCCAATATGGGCACGAACCATGCGAATCAAATACAATATTCCATTCGCATGGTTCGTGCCCATTCGCGTAAATTTTTTTTTTATATGTACTATAATGTGAATGTGTAGTGTTCGTAAGATACTTTCGTGAATTCAATTAGATGTTAATGTAAACGAACCATAACTATGTAGTCCTAGTCCTAATAGATTAACCCCAAAATAGCATATCCAAATTATAAGAAAGCCTATAGACGCTACAATTGCCGAATTTGCACCTTTCAGGTTTATATTTGTTCGAGTATGTAAATAAATCGCGAATACGATCCAAGTAATAAATGCCCAAGTTTCTTTTGGATCCCAATTCCAATAGGATCCCCAAGCTTCATTAGCCCATACTGCTCCTGACAGAATACCTATGGTTAAAAAAGAAAATCCTAGACTAATAATACGATAACTCCAATAATCCAATTGCTGAATTAATTGAGATCTGTAATAATTCTTACCCGAAAAAAAAGAAGTAGTTTGGAAAAGATTGCTTCGTTTATTCATGTATTCAATTTCACCACCGAAAAACGACTCTTTTATTAAAAGAGTACTTTTACAAAGAATCTTTCGGTTTTTTCGAAATGTAATGACTACAAGTGCTACTGATAATAATGATCCACATAAAAGGGACGCATAGCCCAATATCATCATAGTTACGTGCATTAATAACCACTCGGATTGAAGAGCGGGTACTAATATTGAAGATTGGTGTATTTGAGTTAAAAGTCCGGAAGTAGCAAAGCCCTGGGTAAAAATAGCACTTGAACCGGTTATTGTGCTTAATAAATTTTTCTTTTTTTTGAAATACGGAACTATATGAATAAGGGAGAAACACCACGAAAGGAAGATTAATGATTCATATAAATCACTTAGTGGAAAATGACCCGAATAAATCCAACGTGTAACTAATAATCCTGTTATACAGGAAAAACTAACTATCAGACCCCTTTCGGATGAATCATACAGTTGTACGATTTCATCTACGCAAAAAAGGGTTATTAAACGAATTGTAATTACGATTGAAACAATAGAAAGGGAAATATGAGTTAATATATGTTCTAAGGTTGAAAATATCATAAAAAAAAAGAAGAGTCTCTTAAATGGAAATTGGGAGTTGAATTGATTATAGGATCTATTTCGCTTTTTTAGAAGATGACATGCCGCCACTCGGACTCGAACCGAGATGCTCTAGCACTGCTTCCTAAGAGCAGCGTGTCTACCAATTTCACCATAGCGGCTTGTCTTGAACTTATAATAGCTTATAAATAAACAATCGTCGAGATTGAAGAAGCCAATTCAGTGCAATATTTTTATTTTCTTTTTCAGAAAAAATGCAAATTCAAAATAATACAAAATAATAAATAATAATAGGGATTAGAAGGTTCGTTATTTTAGTTTAGGGTCTTAGCCTCTTGGGGTTTTTCGGGTATTTTCTGTTCTCTTAGAATTGAACTCTTGTAACTAGAAAGAGAAAGTTCTACCCCAAAAATGGTTTTTGTTTTCATTTTTTAATGAACTTTTTTTTTCTCATTTTTTGAATTTCAGAAATTTACCATTCTATATTCTATACCATTCTATATTATATATAGTAATTCATAGAAATATATATAAAAAGGTTAAGTAAGGTTAAATTGAATCTATTACTTTCAATAAAAATGAAATTCAAATAAAAAAATTATCCCCTTTTTTATAGATAGAGAAAAAGGGAGAAAAATATAAAATTTTTTATCGTAACTCTAACAAACAAATAGTTCGATGGGGAAAAACCCTCTCCCCATCTTGTAAATGAGAAAATCTACTAAAAAAAAAAAAGAAGGATAAACCTCCTTTTATCTTGTATTTATGGGTTTGTCAACAAAAACAAGGAAACTTTTCTATTTTTAGAATTCAGTAAAAAGCTTAATTTATATATATAAATTTTTTTTTAATATAAAAGAAGGAATTTAGTGCTATTTCATATTGATTAGTTTAACTCAATAGGAAATTCAAAATTTTGTAGCAAATAGGAAATGGGTCAATTTCATTTTTCGAGTTCATTCGGATTATTGAAATTTTGAATTACTATTACTTATACTACTTATATACTACTTATACTTAATTTACTTAATTTGTTAATTTTTTTGTTGCACAAAAAAACTTTTTGAATTTCCTGTAGAAAGAGATTTCCCTAACGAAAAAGCTTTTAATGCTATCCAATATCCCTTCCTTTTCCAAATATTTTTCCGAATACGCCTTTTTGATGTAGAAATACGTTTTTTTGGAACGGCCATTTAAGATAAAAAGGATTACTTATTGTTTTCGTTGGATGTGAAAGACATCTATTGGTCAAACCAAATCCTTCTTTACTTTTTTTTTGTATTCTATTTATTCTTATTCTTGAATTAATATTCTTTTCGGAAAAAAGAAAGCTAGGGGGGGAAGATATATGAAAATCGCATTTAGAAAAAAATATTTCGCGTACTATAAATACTATAAATTCTAAATACTATAAATAGCTAAATAGAGAAAGAGCGAAGATATGTGATTTTTTTCCATAGAATCGCTGTAAAATAGTTTTTATTCATTCGATTGATTACTATCTTTATTTGATATTCTTTCTCATTAAAGTCTATATCTATAGAATCTGTTACACCGTAGGAATCAAATGAAATCTTAATAAAAAAGAAAGAAATAAATAAATAAAGAAAGTTAAGAATAAGTAAATAAGTATAAGTTAAGTATAAGTAAGAAAAGTAATAAAAAAAATTAAAAAACAAAAGAATACATACGATAAATAGAAGAAAAGATACGAAGAGATACGTCCGCCCCCTACATATTTGAGAACTTCTCCTATAAAGAAACTAAGAAAACCAACTCCATTCGTAATTCCATCAATTACTCGTCGATCAAAAAAATGAGTTAATTCTGCCAATGCTCTAGTCCCCCCAGTTAGGGATCTTTTATAAAAAGAATCTATATAAGCGCGATTATATGACCAACAATATATGCCATTTAGCATTTTCTCCGAAAGAGGGCCGCTAGGGAACCCTTTGCCTTTAAGAGTTGAATTTCTTAAATCCAAATTTAATAAAGAGGAATAAGGAGATTTATATAAAAAAGACGCTATAAATATTCCTAAATAACCTATACTGACTGAAAAAAAGGAATCTTTGATAAATTCATACCAATTGGTCGAATTAGTCAACTTTTTATGCAAAAGATTGATCGACGGAGTTAACCATTTAGATAATATATCAGCATTGACTCCCTCTTGATTAAAAGGAATTCCTATAAACCCAACAAACAGAGTAAATAGTCCCAATACAAGTAGAGGTAATAACATATTATTGTCTGATTCATAAGGATAAGAATACAGTTTTTTATTCTCAAAATGAGGAATAGTAATAAATGGTCGTGTCATATTTCTACCATTATCATCAATTCGATATGTTCTTTTTGAAAAAAAGGAAAAACTTTTATCATCAGTCATTGCTAATAAACGCACTTTTTTATTAATTTTTTTTGAAACCCCCCTACCCCATAGAGATATTGAATAGAAAGGTATTTTTTGTTTGCCACTATAATTTGTAAAATAAACATTTAAATGTCCCTCAAAAGTAAGTAAATATATCCGAAACATATAAAATGCGGTTAATCCAGCAGTAACCCAGGCTATTATTGCAAAAATCGTCGAATACAACCAAGTATCATTAATAATTTCATCTTTGGACCAAAAACAAGCCAAAGGCGGAATACCACACAGAGAAAGTGTACCTAATAAAAAAGCATTTTTGGTAATTGGTACATGTTTTCTTAAACCTCCCATAAGAATCATATTCTGATTTTTATACGGAGAATAGCCAACAATCCCTTCCATTGAATGAATAACGGATCCAGATCCTAAAAATAACAATGCTTTGGAATAGGCATGAGTAATCAAATGAAATAAAGCACTTCGGTAAGACCCCATACCAAGAGCTAACATTATATAACCCAATTGGGACATTGTAGAATAAGCTAAACCTCTCTTAATGTCTTTTTGAGCAAGAGCTAAAGTAGCTCCCAATAAGACAGTTATTATTCCTATTAACGAGATTAAATTCATTATGAAAGGTATAACTATGAAAAGAGGAAGAAGACGAGCTACAAGAAAAATTCCTGCCGCTACCATAGTAGCAGCGTGTATAAGGGCGGAAATCGGAGTAGGCCCTTCCATAGCATCAGGCAACCATACATGAAGGGGAAATTGTGCAGATTTAGCAACAGCACCGCCAAATAACAGAGCAGCACACAAAGTAACAAATAAAAAATTTACCTCGTTATTAGAAATTAAGTCATTGAATATTTCGAATAAATCTTGAAATTCGAAACTACCCGTTATCCAATAAAAACCTAAAATTCCTAATAATAAACCAAAATCCCCTACACGATTTGTTACAAAAGCGTTTTGGCAAGCATTTGCCGCAAGAGGTCGTGTGGACCAAAATCCTATTAATAAATAGGAACACATTCCGACCAATTCCCAAAAAATATAAATTTGTATCAAATTTGAACTAGTAACTAATCCTAACATGGAAGTACTGAAAAAACTCATATAAGCAAAAAATCTCAAATATCCTTGATCATGAGCCATATAATTATCACTATAAATAAGAACAAAAATCCCAACAGTAGTGATTAACATTGACATAATAGAAGTAAGTGGATCTATCAAATATCCGAATTCTAAAGAAAAATCGTTAGTAATGATCCAAGACCATACATATTGATAGCTATAATTGCTATTTATTTGCTGAATAGACAGATTCATTGAAAAAATCATAACTATACTTAACAATAAAACACTATGAAAAGACCACATGCGACGAAACTTTTTTGTTGCCGTCGGAAAAAGAAGAAGCCCCACCCCTAGTAATATAGCAACTGAAAGTGGGATGAATAGTATGAGGCACCCGTATTGATATGTCTGTTGCATAAAAAGCTTTTTTAATTTCCTAATTTATTGACTGGATCTTACCTTTTTGAAAGGAGTCAAAAAAGGCAAGCTATGAACTAAATAAATAAATTAAACTAATTTTTTTTATTACTTTTCTTACTTATACTTAACTTATACTTATTTACTTATTCTTAACTTTCTTTATTTATTTATTTCTTTCTTTTTTATTAAGATTTCATTTGATTCCTACGGTGTAACAGATTCTATAGATATAGACTTTAATGAGAAAGAATATCAAATAAAGATAGTAATCAATCGAATGAATAAAAACTATTTTACAGCGATTCTATGGAAAAAAATCACATATCTTCGCTCTTTCTCTATTTAGCTATTTATAGTATTTAGAATTTATAGTATTTATAGTACGCGAAATATTTTTTTCTAAATGCGATTTTCATATATCTTCCCCCCCTAGCTTTCTTTTTTCCGAAAAGAATATTAATTCAAGAATAAGAATAAATAGAATACAAAAAAAAAGTAAAGAAGGATTTGGTTTGACCAATAGATGTCTTTCACATCCAACGAAAACAATAAGTAATCCTTTTTATCTTAAATGGCCGTTCCAAAAAAACGTATTTCTACATCAAAAAGGCGTATTCGGAAAAATATTTGGAAAAGGAAGGGATATTGGATAGCATTAAAAGCTTTTTCGTTAGGGAAATCTCTTTCTACAGGAAATTCAAAAAGTTTTTTTGTGCAACAAAAAAATTAACAAATTAAGTAAATTAAGTATAAGTAGTATATAAGTAGTATAAGTAATAGTAATTCAAAATTTCAATAATCCGAATGAACTCGAAAAATGAAATTGACCCATTTCCTATTTGCTACAAAATTTTGAATTTCCTATTGAGTTAAACTAATCAATATGAAATAGCACTAAATTCCTTCTTTTATATTAAAAAAAAATTTATATATATAAATTAAGCTTTTTACTGAATTCTAAAAATAGAAAAGTTTCCTTGTTTTTGTTGACAAACCCATAAATACAAGATAAAAGGAGGTTTATCCTTCTTTTTTTTTTTTAGTAGATTTTCTCATTTACAAGATGGGGAGAGGGTTTTTCCCCATCGAACTATTTGTTTGTTAGAGTTACGATAAAAAATTTTATATTTTTCTCCCTTTTTCTCTATCTATAAAAAAGGGGATAATTTTTTTATTTGAATTTCATTTTTATTGAAAGTAATAGATTCAATTTAACCTTACTTAACCTTTTTATATATATTTCTATGAATTACTATATATAATATAGAATGGTATAGAATATAGAATGGTAAATTTCTGAAATTCAAAAAATGAGAAAAAAAAAGTTCATTAAAAAATGAAAACAAAAACCATTTTTGGGGTAGAACTTTCTCTTTCTAGTTACAAGAGTTCAATTCTAAGAGAACAGAAAATACCCGAAAAACCCCAAGAGGCTAAGACCCTAAACTAAAATAACGAACCTTCTAATCCCTATTATTATTTATTATTTTGTATTATTTTGAATTTGCATTTTTTCTGAAAAAGAAAATAAAAATATTGCACTGAATTGGCTTCTTCAATCTCGACGATTGTTTATTTATAAGCTATTATAAGTTCAAGACAAGCCGCTATGGTGAAATTGGTAGACACGCTGCTCTTAGGAAGCAGTGCTAGAGCATCTCGGTTCGAGTCCGAGTGGCGGCATGTCATCTTCTAAAAAAGCGAAATAGATCCTATAATCAATTCAACTCCCAATTTCCATTTAAGAGACTCTTCTTTTTTTTTATGATATTTTCAACCTTAGAACATATATTAACTCATATTTCCCTTTCTATTGTTTCAATCGTAATTACAATTCGTTTAATAACCCTTTTTTGCGTAGATGAAATCGTACAACTGTATGATTCATCCGAAAGGGGTCTGATAGTTAGTTTTTCCTGTATAACAGGATTATTAGTTACACGTTGGATTTATTCGGGTCATTTTCCACTAAGTGATTTATATGAATCATTAATCTTCCTTTCGTGGTGTTTCTCCCTTATTCATATAGTTCCGTATTTCAAAAAAAAGAAAAATTTATTAAGCACAATAACCGGTTCAAGTGCTATTTTTACCCAGGGCTTTGCTACTTCCGGACTTTTAACTCAAATACACCAATCTTCAATATTAGTACCCGCTCTTCAATCCGAGTGGTTATTAATGCACGTAACTATGATGATATTGGGCTATGCGTCCCTTTTATGTGGATCATTATTATCAGTAGCACTTGTAGTCATTACATTTCGAAAAAACCGAAAGATTCTTTGTAAAAGTACTCTTTTAATAAAAGAGTCGTTTTTCGGTGGTGAAATTGAATACATGAATAAACGAAGCAATCTTTTCCAAACTACTTCTTTTTTTTCGGGTAAGAATTATTACAGATCTCAATTAATTCAGCAATTGGATTATTGGAGTTATCGTATTATTAGTCTAGGATTTTCTTTTTTAACCATAGGTATTCTGTCAGGAGCAGTATGGGCTAATGAAGCTTGGGGATCCTATTGGAATTGGGATCCAAAAGAAACTTGGGCATTTATTACTTGGATCGTATTCGCGATTTATTTACATACTCGAACAAATATAAACCTGAAAGGTGCAAATTCGGCAATTGTAGCGTCTATAGGCTTTCTTATAATTTGGATATGCTATTTTGGGGTTAATCTATTAGGACTAGGACTACATAGTTATGGTTCGTTTACATTAACATCTAATTGAATTCACGAAAGTATCTTACGAACACTACACATTCACATTATAGTACATATAAAAAAAAAATTTACGCGAATGGGCACGAACCATGCGAATGGAATATTGTATTTGATTCGCATGGTTCGTGCCCATATTGGGTTCAAATTCTTTTTTTTTTTTTAGCTATAAATTTTAGAAATTTGCGAGAAGGAAAAGTTCTCTTTTTTCATTCTACAACTTTTTCATTGTAAAGTGAAAGGTTTTAAAATCATGAATAGCAAAAAACTATTTAGAAAAAGAATTAGATAGCATAACTTCAACCTTGTCAACCGATAGTGAAAGAACGAGATCGGGGTACATACCAATACCCAGTACGGGTAAAAAGAGGGAAATCGAAAGAAATAGCTCTCGGGGTCCAGAATCAAAAAAATAAGAGTTTGGAACGTTAAAAAGCTTATATCCATAAAACATCTGACGTGACATAGATAATGAATAAATAGGAGTTAATATCATTCCAATTGCCATAACAAAAGTAATTAGTATTTTTGGCATTAAAAAAAATTGGTGACTCGTAATTATTCCAAAAAATACTATCAATTCAGCAACAAAGCCACTCATACCCGGTAATGCAAGGGAAGCCATCGCAAAGCTACTAAACATGGTGAATATTTTTGGCATTGTGATAGCTATTCCGCCCATTTCGTCAAGATAAATAAGGCGTGTTCTATCATAAGTTGTCCCTGCCAAGAAAAAAAGTGCAGCACCAATAAATCCATGAGAGATTATTTGTAAAAGAGCTCCGTTGAGTCCTGTATCAGTTATAGAACCAATTCCGATAATTAGGAAACCCATATGAGATACAGAAGAATAGGCTATTCTTTTTTTTAAATTCCGTTGGCCAAGGGATGTTGAAGCTGCATAAATTATTTGGATTGCGCCTACTATCACTAACCAAGGGGAAAATAGATAATGGGCATGAGATAATAATTCTATATTGATACGAGCCAGTCCATACGCTCCCATTTTTAATAAGATTCCAGCTAGAAGCATACAAGTACTGTAATGTGCTTCTCCGTGGGTATCTGGTAACCACGTATGTAGGGGTATAATCGGCGATTTGACAGCAAAAGCAATCAAAAATCCAATATAAAATAGTATTTCTAAGACCACAGGATACGGCTGATTAGCTGATGTTTCAAAATTTAATGTTGGTTGATTAGAACCATATAAACCTATACCCAGCACTCCCATTAGGAGAAAAATGGAGCCCCCTGCTGTGTACAAAATAAATTTTGTAGCCGAGTACAGACGTTTCTTTCCCCCCCACATGGATAGAAGTAGATAAACGGGAATTAATTCTAACTCCCACATGAGAAAAAAAAGTAAAAGGTTGCGAGAAGAAAATAATCCTATTTGACCACTGTACATTGCTAACATCAGGAAATGAAATAATCTAGAATCTCGAGTAACAGGCCAAGCCGATAAAGTAGCTAAGGCGGTGATGAATCCCGTTAGTAAAATGGGTCCTATAGAAAGTCCATCTATTCCCAATCTCCAATGGAAATCAAAAAGGGGGATCCATTTATAATCCTCCAATAGTTGAATTAATGGATCGTCCGGTTGGAAATGATAACAGAATGTATACACCGTTAGAAGTAGTTCTAAAATAACTATACATATAGTATACCACCGAACTACCCTATTTCCCCTATGGGGGAGAAAGAAAATTAATGAACCCGCAGATATTGGAAAAACTACAATTATTGTTAACCAAGGAAAAAAATTCGTGGTAAAGACAAGATGCGCTTGGACCAGAAAGACCCGTGCTCAAAAATAAAAATATCTTGAGCACGGGTCTTGTCGGTAAAAAAAAAAATAAATAAAATGGATTCAAGTAGAGTTTATTGGAACGTATCAATAAGCTAGACCCATACTGCGAGTTGTTTCAGCCCCTAAATAAACCCGAACACTCAAGAAATCCGTTGGACAGGCGGATTCACATCTTTTACAACCAACGCAGTCTTCCGTTCTTGGAGCCGAAGCAATTTGTTTAGCTTTACAGCCGTCCCAAGGTATCATTTCTAATACATCGGTGGGGCAGGCTCGGACACATTGAGTACATCCTATACATGTATCATAAATCTTTACTGAATGTGACATTGGATCTATACATTTTTAAACGTTATAAATTTTCGACCTAGTAAGCTTCTAAACAAATCCTATATTTAGATACCAGGTAAATCAACAAGTTATCAGAATTTTTCTAATCAACTTACTTCTGGACTGCTTTATTATAAAAGAAAGGGCCAAAATACTTTGATTTCTTCTGTTTATGTTTCCTTTGCAGAGAAGATTATACCTTAAATTTTCATTTCTTTACGAATATTCGAATTCTTCTGATTAATACTACTTATTCAACAAATTCGATTGGTTAATACGAGTTGATTTTCGATTACGATAAATTGATGAAACAATAGCCAGCCCTATGGCTGCTTCAGCGGCTGCAATGGCTATAACAAAAATTGAGAAAATTTCTCCCCTTAATTGACGATTATCAAAAAAATCGGAAAATGTTACAAAATTGATATTAACTGCATTCAATATAAGTTCAAGACACATAAGGGCTCTAACCATATTTCGACTTGTGATCAATCCATAGATACCCATAGAAAATAAATAGGCACTCAAAACAAGTACATGTTCGAGCATCATTAAGCAACTCCTTAGTAATCTCATTCATTTCAATCTAAATAACAATTCAATTGATTTGATTGAATCACATATAACAAGCATGGAATATTTTAATTGCTGATTTTTTATTGACGAGCTACAGCAATTGCACCTATTAAAGCAACTAAAAGAATTAGTGAAATGAGTTCAAATGGAAGAAAAAAATCCGTTGATAAATGAATTCCAATTTGTTGACTATTGCTTATCAAATCTTGTTCTAGAACCTGGTTTGATCTTGTAGTCCAAATAATCCCGTACCATGACGTATCTGGAATAGTAGTAATTAGTGAAATAAAAAGACTTGTACAAACCACCGAAGTAACCCCATCCCCAACAGTCCAGAGGCGAGAATCTTTGTAATATTCTGAATCACTCATGAACATCACAGCAAAAAGAATTAAAACATTTACAGCCCCTACGTAAATAAGTAGTTGCGCGGCAGCTACAAAATAAGAACTCAATAGAATATAGAATAAGGATATACAAACAAGAACCAATCCTAACGAAAAGGCAGAAAAAATTGGATTGGGAAGTAATACTACTCCTAGACTTCCTAATATCAGACCCGATCCCAGAAAGACTAAAAGAAAATCATGCATTGGCCCGGGTAAATCCATAAAAAAATCGAAATATTTCATGATTTTATTGACCTGACCAGGAAAAAAGAAGTAACTCCCTTTTTTTATCTTTCTGATACTTCTTAACTTAAACTTAATTAAATAAATAAAATTTGAACAGGTGCGGGCGGGTTGATATATATAGTATTATTAGCCCTAATCATTCAATATCTGGAAAAAAGTTTGAAAAAAAATATATATATATTACTCTAATATAAATATTTCTATAAATATAGAACTATAAATATAGAAATACATTTTGAATAAAAATTAAATGACAAGTTTAAACTATTTTTGAAAAGCCTTATTTTATAGATCCAACCTAAACCTTAATAGTTAATTTCAGTTATTTAAAATTTATTTTATTATTAATATTATTATTATTATTAATAATTAACTATTATTCATAAATAATTAATTTTTAAATTGAATTGTTAATTGGGGATTTTTTTGAATTGAGAGGTTTAAGTTTAACTATTTTATATTTGATTTATATTGGAGGCGAATTCGAAATTGTGCGAATTGTGTAATCATCAATTACTGACGTTGGTAACCGACCCAAAGCAATTTGATTATAATTCAATTCGTGACGATCATAACTCGAAAGTTCATATTCTTCAGTCATTGATAAACAATTTGTTGGACAATACTCAACGCAATTACCACAAAATATACAGATTCCAAAATCAATACTGTAATTAAACAATCGTTTCTTTCGAATATCACTTTCCAATTTCCAATCTACAACGGGTAGATCTATAGGACATACACGAACGCATACTTCACAAGCAATGCATTTATCAAATTCAAAGTGAATTCGGCCCCGGAAACGTTCCGACGTGATTAGTTTTTCGTAGGGATATTGAATAGTTATAGGTAAACGATTCGCGTGAGACAGGGTAATCGCGAAACCTTGACCGATGTATCTGGCAGCTCGTATTGTTTGTTGACCATAATTTGTGAATTCAGTTAGCATAGGAAACATATCGTGAATGTGTATAAAGAAAAAAATTGTAGACTTGTTTCTTTCTCTTGTTTGAGATAAATGGTGAATATAGAATATTGTAATTGTTTACAGTGAAAGAAGTTGGGACGAAGTTGTTAATAATAGATTACCTAGAGAAATAGGTAAAAGAAATTTCCATCCAAGATTTAATAGTTGGTCTATTCTCAACCTTGGTAAAGCCCATCTTGTTGCAATAGGAATGAACAAGAACAAATAAGTTTTAGCTAATGTAATAAAGATGCTGATTATTGTTCCAAAAACTTTACCTACTTTATTTATATTTATGTCAAAAATTTTAGGACCGAATAGGTATGGAATAGAAAGATTCCAACCTCCTAAGTAAAGAACTGTTACAAATAACGAAGAAACTAGTAGATTCAGATATGAAGCAACGTAAAATAAACCAAATTTGATACCTGAATATTCGGTTTGATAACCTGCTACTAATTCTTCTTCTGCTTCTGGTAAATCAAAAGGTAATCTCTCACACTCAGCTAGAGAAGAAATTAGAAAAATGAGAAACCCTATAGGTTGACGCCACAAATTCCACCCCCAAAAGCCGTATTTTGACTGCGCTTCAACTATATCAACTGTACTTGAACTGTTAGATAATCATAGTTGATTAGAACATCGCTGTTCTTACCACTATTACAGAACCGTACGTGAGATTTTCACCTCATACGGCTCCTCAAGGGTCACAAATAAATCTAAGGACATTTAATTATTATGTATCTTTATCTTTATATTTTTTTTGTTTTTTTTTTTTGTAGGATAGAGTCAAAACTTATCCCAAGTTCCCCAAATTAGACCAACGGAATTCTGTTTGCTATATTTTTTATTTAAAATATATTAAATATAATATATATTATTAATATATATTATATATATTAAATATATATATTAAAAAAAGGTGCTTCTGAATTAATCTCATCTTTTCTTTTTAGGAATGTCATTTTTGTTTGTTAATCAATAACTTAATCCTTGAATAAAAACCTTTTTGTAACAACATCATATAGGTATTTCAACCTATTTTTTTCAATTACGAAAAAGAATTAAACATTCCATTAATTTATGAATCATACCAAGAGTTCTCTCTTTCTAACTAACGAAAAGATAGAAGAAAAGGATTTTTTTAATTATTTTATTCTATTTTATTTCGTTATTTTTTTATTCTATTTTATTTCGTTCCTATTCTCCTTTCTCATAAAAGGGATTTTACTCCAAATAAAAGATTACTTCGTTCTTGATAGTTATTTACTTACTTGGTGGATAGGAACATACTCTAGGTCGGAATCGTGGGTAGTACTTCTTGATCGTTTCTACTAACTTAAAGTCCCAATTCGAATTCCGTTTATGGGCAGAAATATCCTCTTAAATTATTTAGAGAATATCCATTACTAATCCTTTGTGTATTTTGGTCTTTCTAACCATCCACTCAATTTTGTTCAACCTCCCATTTAAACCCGCTTCAAGTGATGATAACTAAGCAACCAATCTTGGGGCAACCGGCCTCTCCTGCTTTTATTTAGTTTTAATTAATAATTAATTCTTGTACATAGGAAATGAGACTTAATCTTTTTACTGCAAATTTGCAAGCCGTTTTCTTTCACTCATATAACTATCTGCTTTAGTTCATCAACCCAAATGATGCCTAAAAAAGATGAAAAAATTATTTAACCTTGACCCTCTTCTCAGAAATTAGAAAGAAAAGAACTAGGAACAATTGAGTATTTCACCTAATTAGACGACACCGAATCACACGTAGAGATATTGATAATACACATAAAGTTAATGGTATTTCATAACTAATTGATTGAGCAGCAGCGCGTAAACCACCTAAAAAGGAATATTTATTATTTGATCCATATCCCGACATAAGAAGTCCAACGGGAGCAATACTTGAAATAGCGATCCATAAAAAAACACCAATACCAAGATCGGCTAGAATAAGGTGGTATCCAAAAGGAATTACTGAATAACTTAGTAAAATCGATATCACTGCGACGGATGGTCCGATACTAAATAAACGACCATCTCCTCTAGATGGAATAAGGTTCTCTTTGAAAAGTAGTTTTGTACCATCTGCTAGAGCTTGAAGAATTCCTAAGGGACCAGCGTATTCAGGTCCAATACGTTGTTGTATCCCTGCAGATATTTCTCTTTCTAACCAAACAATTACGAGTACACCTATTGTGATTCCTAATACAAGAGTAAAAATCGGGACAAGTAGCCATATAATCCCATAGGCCTCTTTTAAGGATTCTAATCTGGAAAACGAATTGATAGCTTGTATTTCGGTTGTATCCATTATCATTTTTAACGATCAACTTCTCCCATAATGATATCTATGCTACCTAATATCGTCATAATATCAGCCAATTTCATTCTTTTAACTAACTGAGGAAGAATTTGCAAATTGATAAAACCCGGCGGGCGAATTTTCCATCTCCAAGGAAAAACACTCAGATCTCCTATCAGAAAAATTCCCAATTCCCCCTTTGGGGCTTCAACTCTCACATAAAGTTCTTGTTTTGCCAATTCAAAGGTTGGAGAAGGTTTTTTACTAATAAATCGATAGTCAAAATCATTCCATTCGGAATCTTTTACTCTATCAAAACGTCGTATTTCTAAATTCTCGTAGGGCCCTCCTGGAATTCCTTCCAGAGCCTGCTGTATAATTTTTATTGATTCTGTCATTTCACCGATTCGTACTAAATAACGAGCTAACGAATCTCCTTCTTTTTGCCATTGAACTTCCCAATCAAATTCATCGTAACACTCGTAATGATCAACTTTACGAAGGTCCCATTGGATTCCGGACGCCCGTAGCATTGGGCCCGATAAACCCCAATTTAGTGCTTCTTCTCCGCGAATAACGCCCACGCCTTCGACCCGTTCTAAAAAAATAGGATTCCGTGTAATAAGCTTTTTATATTCAGCAACCCCCGTTGAAAAGTAATCACAAAAATCCAAACATTTTTCTATCCAGCCATAAGGTAGATCAGCAGCTATTCCTCCGATACGAAAATAATTATGCATCATTCGCATACCAGTAGCTGCTTCGAATAAGTCATATATCAATTCCCTTTCTCGAAAAATATAGAAGAAGGGGGTCTGTGCACCAATATCTGCCATAAAAGGGCCAAGCCATAACAAATGGGACGCTATACGACTCAACTCCAACATAATGACTCTGATATAACTAGCTCTTTTAGGTACTTGAATATTTCCTAATAGTTCGGGCCCATTTACAGTTATTGCTTCCGTGAACATAGTAGCTAAATAATCCCAACGCGTCACATAGGGCAAATATTGGATAATTGTTCGATTTTCCGCAATTTTCTCCATCCCCCTGTGTAAATAACCTAATATAGGCTCACAGTCAATAACATCTTCACCATCTAGAGTAACGATGAGTCGAAGAACACCATGCATTGATGGGTGGTGAGGCCCCATATTGACTACCATAAGGTCTTTTCTTGTAGCTGGTACAGTCATAAGTTTTTTACCCATTCATTTTTCCATGAATTGCTGAAAGTGAAAAGAAGTTTATCCAAATACCAAATAGGAAAAAGTACTTAAAATGATTCTTCCAATTAACGAGTTTTTGCCTCTCGAATACTCAACTGACCAATTAATTCTTTATAACGTGCTCTATTTTTTTTTGCCAAATAAGCCAACAGCCGTTGACGTTTTCCTAAAATTTTTCGCAAACCTCTCTGAGATAAATAGTCTTTTTTATGCACTTCCAAATGTGAAGTAAGTCTCCGTATCTTATTGGTAAAACGGAATACTTGAAATTCAACCGACCCCCTTCTTTCTTTTTCAGAAATAACCGAAATGAATGCACTTTTTACCATAAAAGATTTTCCCTCTTCCACTTTTACAGATACGGATTTTATCGATGAGTAATAATAATGATAGTAATTTTAATGTGTTATATACAATAATCTGAATTTCTTTATGAACTCCTAATTTTATCAACTCATATTAATCCACCCAGGTCATATTAATCCATCCAGGTTTCAATTTAATTTATTCTGAAAAAGAAAAAAAGAAGAAAGAAGGAAGGGGGTTCATTTTTGCATGGCATAATTTAGGCCTAAAATGAAGAAGATTTTGTTAATTGATTTGTAGGCCTAATTGATACCTCAGCGGTTTTAGTCTTCGTATTATATATTAGAATGGCATGGAAGGTGGGGCGTGTCAATCTCTTTACTTTCATATACCCCGTAGGGTATAGCATATATAGGAAAAATGGGCTATCAACGACTTTTCAACCGCGGATACATCTGTATCCTTAACATACTGAAACGACTGCCGTTATTTGTATCAAACCAATAGCGATTCATACAAGCTAAATCTTCTAATCGATAATTAGGCCAAAGAAAAAATTTGAAATTAATTAATTCATTCTTATCTTTATTAAGATTAAGAGGGTTCTCTTTATCCAAATCCAAAGATTGACTACAATTGTTCTCAGTCGAAGATATTGGATTTTTATTCCAAGTCTTTGAATTGAAAGAAATTAGAATTCTCAACTCTCTACGACGTCTATGCGATAAAATGGTTTCGGGAACAAGTAAATCAAAACCATTCTTATCAACATAGGGTTGTTTTCTATATCCTTGATTAATTTGGTGCTTAATCTTATGAACCAACAAAATACCTAAGGTTTGATACATAATAAATTGTCCATCATTTTTTACAGACAGGCGTGTGGGTTCGATAATAAAGAACGCGCTTTTGATCCATTCTATAAGCTTTACATCCTTCCGAATACACATTAAATCCAAACTCATTTCTCCTCCTCGAATCGAGGATATAGTAATTTCTCGTGGATTTGGCAGTCCAAGCAGGAAAGAATATATTTTTATATTATTCATAATTCTTTTAGCCAAAGTACTGCGCGAGGTAATTTGAAAAACTAAAAAAGGTTTTAGGAGTAAATCTATTTCTTTTTCTAGCTTACTTTTCTTTCTCTTTTTCATTTTTTGGGGGGAAGGGTCTTCAATATCTTTTTCGTGGTTTGTTGAAGGAACAGATTCAGCATTCCCTTGTTTTTGTACATTTGATCTAAGATCTCTTTTGCTTTCGACCGATTCTTTTTCTTTTTGATCTTTTTGATTTCGATTTTGATTCTTTATTTCTTTATTTGAAACGGATTCCCCTTTTTGTTTTTGGTTTCCTTCGATGTTTTTCTTTTCACTAAGATCATTTTCATTTAGATTCAAATTTAAAAGAAGGATTTTACTTGGTATAACCCACGGTTTTAGTTTATATAGACTATAGCGTAGGACAAATTCTGGGAAGGAAAAAAGTCCCAGGTGTGAGATGGGACGTTTTAGTATTTCTTCATTCATTCCCATCCAATCCAAAAAACCTTTTCGGGGTTTTGGTAAATTGGTTTGGAGCTTTTGCGGAATTTTAAGATAAACAAGCTTTTTTTTATCAATTTTTTCAAAAATTGGATATTGATAATTGTTAGTATCAATATGAGTATTTTCATTACTCGTGATATCCATTCTGATGTAGGACTCAATAATAAGTTGTTGTCTAAGATCCCAATTTGGATTTTGAAAATTAAAATCCAAATATTTTCTATCGCGATCTTTTTGTGTATAATTAATATTTTCATAATTCTTAATAGGAATAGGGAAACTTCTCCATATATATATATCAGAAAAATTCTCTTTATGAGTGTTGGATTTATAAGAAATATCTTCGTTCTTTTTTAATTGGACTTGCGAGCTTGATTTAGAAATAGGCGAGTCCCTCTTATTTTCATAATTCAAATTAATAGATTTATATGATAACAGATCATATTTAGAGCTTTTTTGAAAATTTTGATTCACTGTTTGATTCACTAAGTAATCTACTTTAGAATTCCTAGAATTACCCCCCTTTATGGACTGAACTTTTTCATATGAATCCCGCTTGGTTTTTTTTTTTTTTTTTCTATAACGTAGATTAATGAAATTTCTCATCTTTTTCCACCTTCTAAACCTTTTAAGACGAGACAAATTGTATTGATAATGTCCCCTTATCCAGTTTTTCCATTTATTATCCGGGCGTTTCTTATGACTTAATTTAGAATCAAGTATTCCTTGTGTTTCAAAGGAATCTTTTATTTCATCCTTAATAAAAAAAGACATTCCATTATATTGAAAAACAGATCTTAATTTGTTACTAACTTGGGTTTGTGATAATTTAAAAAATACATATGCTTGTGACAAATAGGATAAGTCCCCAAAACTATGTAAATTTTTCCTATTTCTAAGAATATTAATTGAAATAAAGTTAATTATATTTTTATTTTTTCTATTAAGCCTTTCTTCTTTTGTTTCATTAATGGGCTTATCCGGCATTTTTTTTATCGATTCAAAAAGAAATTGTATATTGAGTCTGGTAATATTAATAATAGCTAAAAAAATATCTATGTATACTTTTTCAAGGAAAATTTTTATAAAACAATCTAATTGAGAGATTAATCGGACAGTTCTTCTTTTTAATATTTGCCAAATATTTGTTGTCCATTCGAATCTTTTAGCATTATACCCTTTTTCGGTAGGATTAATATATACGCCGGATGGGGTTATTTTTTTTTTTTCTTTTGTAATTCTTTCTATTTTATTTTTAATTGTCCTTGTTCTACCTGTTAGATCCTCCCTTTTTATTAGTGCATAATTTTTGCAATTTTGAGATTGAAATAGACTAACTGATTCATGAATTATTTGATTGCTGCTTCTAGAATCTTTTTCGTTTTTAATTTCATTCGAGTCTGATACTTTTATTAATCTAAAAATTAGGTTGAATTTTGAGAGTACTTTTTGTTTTAGTATTCTTGTTATAAATACTAACCTTTCAATAATGTCAATAATTAATTTTTTTGTTTCTTTTAAAACTAATTTGGTTTTTCCTAATAAATATAAATAGAAATCTAAATACGCCCTTTTTAATTTTTCTATTTTTGGTTGTAGTTCCTTAAAAATGGGGTCAAAAAAAGAATCTCCTTTTCTAATTCTGGGAGAACCAAAAGGAAGGTTAGTTTCCCGTCCCCAAACTGTTAAAAAACAAAACTCATCTTTTTGGTTTTCCTCTTCGATTAGATTTCTATCAGAGGGTCGTATGTGCCAAGGTTTCAGGTAGAAAGGAAATAAGATTTTTATCTGAATACCCTCTGCCCACCCATTTATTGGAAATTCTGTTTCCGATACTTGGATACCATTATGGGTACATTTAACATGCATTTCGCGCTCCCATTCCTGTATATCCTCAAACCATTCAGGAGATTGAAATAATAATATACGTCCAATATTTTTTGCTATTATCAATGAAGGCAATACAATATATTTTCTAAGAATAGATTGAGTTATTAACGCGAATCCCCTTATTATGTGCCCACATATGATATTATCCCATCCCTCCGATATCTCCATCCGCCTTTCTTCCTCGTTTAGACTATTTTCATTTTTTTTTTTTTTTCCTT